CACCTAAACCGGAAGCAGTGATAGATGCTATAACAAAACTTCGTAAGAAAATATCTCGAGAAATCTATGACGATAGGATTAGGTCTCAACAAGCAAATCGGTGTTTTACAACCAATCACAAGTTTCATGTTGGACGCAGGATGAATACTGTAAATTATGATCAAAGATTCCTTTATCAACCGCCATCTACGTCAGAGATCCCTACTGAAACCTTTTTTAAATATAAGAGTTCAGTATCTTCTCGCAAATTAGTGAATTAGACAGGACTCCTTGGTACAGAATAACAAGTAGTGGGTCAATCTTCATAAATTTGATCGAGAATGTGAAATATTCTAAATAAAAATGCGGGAGATAAAAAAGATGCAGGGTCGTTTGTCTGTTTGGCTGGTGAAGCATGGGATAATTCATAGATCTTTAGGCTTTGATTATCAAGGAATCGAGACTTTACAAATAAAGACCGAGGATTGGCATTCCATTGCTGTCATTTTATATGTATCTGGTTACAATTATCTACGCTCCCAATGTGCCTATGATGTAGCACCTGGCGGACTGTTAGCTAGTGTGTATCATCTTACCAGAATAGAGTATGGTGTGGATCAACCAGAAGAGGTATGCATAAAAGTATTTGCCTCAAGAAGGAATCCTAGGATTCCGTCTGTTTTCTGGGTTTGGAAAAGTGTGGATTTTCAAGAACGAGAATCTTATGATATGTTGGGAATCTCTTATGATAATCATCCACGCTTGAAACGTATCTTAATGCCTGAAAGTTGGATAGGATGGCCATTACGTAAGGATTATATTGCCCCCAATTTTTATGAAATACAAGATGCTCATTGAATGATAAGAAAGCAATTTCCACTTATACAATTTCAGAGATTCAAGGATTCTACTTTCTGTTCTAGATTAACATTAACCAGAATAATGGAAGTTTAATTTGAGGGAGGGAATTGTGGATAGGTTAACAAAAAAAGACAGAATTAGTGATTCGTTGGGATTGGGATTCTTACATTTATTTGTAAGATATTTATTTCGTCTGAATTTGAGCCTATTCCTTAGACCGGTTCTATAAAGTCACGTCGGGACGAATTAGAAAATCGAATAGGAAATAAAATACAAAGCAATGAAAGGGTATCGAATTCGGTTGATTTGTATTGTATCTGAACCGAATCTTGTCTAATTCAATTTCGACTTTTTTTTGTCTTTGAACCAACTAATTGAACCTTTCAAATAGGTATGAAATGAAGTATTGACATTCTTTTTGATAGAATTTTATTTTAGATAATTTATTTAGAATTTATTATATTTATTTAATATTTAATTTAAGAAACTCTACCCATCTATTTTATAGATGGGGTATATCTGCTCAAGATAGATAAAAAAAGTATCTATTATGATCCATATTCGAAATCAATATGTATCTCCCTTCATATCAATTCTTTTTCTAAAAAAAAGGACCTCATACAATAGAAATTAACCATGTGCCAGGAACCAGATTTGAACTGGTGACACGAGGATTTTCAGTCCTCTGCTCTACCAGCTGAGCTATCCCGACCATTCCCAATGTAGCATCCCATCCTCATTTTATTATGGGACTGGGGTCTATATCAATTAAAGGGACAAGGGAAAATTACAAAGTTTTCTCCAAGTCTCTAATCTCTTGGATCTTTAAAAAGACGACTTTGTAAGTATCAGTATGCGTAATGATATTGATTGTGAATTATTCTAATAAGGATTTTTTGAATGTATATTCTATATCACATGTGAGAAGAGAAAGTCATTTACGACCAAAGACATTTTAAAAAGAATTAGAAAGATAAAGGAATTTTGAACCGTTAACGAACAAAGCGGATAGGATAAATATGTTGGGAGTCAATTATAGGATTTTTTTGGGGATAGAGGGACTTGAACCCTCACGATTTTTAAAGTCGACGGATTTTCCTCTTACTATAAGTTTCATTGTTGCCGGTATTGACATGTAGAACGGGACTCTATCTTTATTCTCGTCCGAATAATAAGTTCTTTAAGAGATCTATCGGACTGTGGAGTGAATGATTTGACTAATAAATATTCGATTCTTTTATCAATGTGAAATCAATTCACACCAATTCTTCTATTTTTCATATAGAAAATACCCAGATACAGATTCGGGCCATTATTAATCATCAATAGTATTCAATAGATACGTTTATCCTTCATCCTTTCTGAAGTTTCAATTCTTCTACCAACGTGGTCAACTCCATTTGTTAGAACAGCTTCCATTGAGTCTCTGCACCTATCCTCTTTTTCGCTCTCTGAACCCTTGTTTTGAGAAAACAAGGATTTGGCTCAGGATTGCCCATTTTTATTAATTCCAGGGTTTCTCTGAATTTGAAAGTCTTCACTTAGTAGGTTTCCATACCAAGGCTCAATCCAATTAAGTCCGTAGCGTCTACCGATTTCGCCATATCCCCTTCCTTTTGTTTTGAGATTAGGATCTCATTATTATATTATATCATTTGCT